CATAAATCTCTTAAATCTGGATAAGAAAAAAAGACAAGATAATTTCTAATATAATCTCTTAAAACAAAAAGGAAAAAGAGAAAAGAATTTCTAAAAAGCTCCCAGCTGCTACTGCTGTTTTCTTGATCTACCCAATTGGTCAAGGAAGCTTTTCAGATGAGACATTCATAAACCACTCTACCTTAATTCTTAGAGGATAATCCCAATTTAAATTGAATAGTACATTATATAAATATATAATAACAAATTCCTAAAAAGATTAATAAAAAAAAGAAAATATACGAAGAAATTCGTCCACCCCCTACATATTTGATAGCCTCTCCCATAAAAAAACTTGAAATACCAACTCCATTTGGAATTCCATCAATTACTTGTCTATCAAAAAAATAATTGAATTTAGCTAACTTTCTGACACTCGCAATTAAAGATACTTCAAAAAAAGCATCTATATAACCACGATTATATGACCAATCATATATAACATTGATTATTTTATCAGCAATAATTTTTTTAGGAACACCTTTTTGAAATAAATTTAATAAGTTCAAATTTTGTAAAGAAGAAAAAACGGGTTTATAGAAAAAAGACGCTATCAATATTCCGAAAAAAGCTAAACTCACCGAAAAAGTTGCATTTGTAAAAAATTCATACCAATCCACAGAATTCTTTGAATTTTGATGTAAAAGGTCTATAGACGGAATTAACAATTTGGATAATATATCCAAATCTATTCCTTCTTGGCTGAAAGAAATTCCAATCGACCCAACGAAGAAAGTAAAGAATACTAATATAAGCATAGAAAATAGCATAGTATTGTCTGATTCATGAGGATAAAAAAAAGGAATGTTTTTAGTACCAAAATAGGTACTATCAAGAAAAAGACGTGTTATGCTTTTGACATTTCGATTAATTCGATGTGAATATGTCCTCTTCCGAAAAAAAGAAGTCCTTTCATTATTATTCATTGTTAATAAAGCTAATAAATGAATCTTCTTTTTTAATTTTTTTTTTCCTTCTTTGCCCCATAAAGATATTGAATAGAATGAACTATTTTTCTTTCCATTGAAATTTTGAAAATGAACGTTTAAATATCCTTCAAAAACAAGTAAATAGATTCGAAACATATAAAATGCAGTTAATCCTGCTGTGGAACAAGCTATTATTGCGAAAATTGGTGAATACAACCAACTATCATTAAGAATCTCATCCTTGGACCAAAAACAAGCAAAAGGTGGAATACCACAAAGAGAAAGTGTACCTATTAAAAAAGCGGTTTTTGTAATAGGCGCATGTTTTGTTAAACCGCCCATAAGAACCATATTTTGACTTTTATCTGGAGAATATCCAACAATTGCTTCCATTGAATGAATAATGGATCCAGATCCTAAAAACAACAATGCTTTTGAATAAGCATGAGTAATCAAATGAAATAAAGCAGCTCGATAAGAGCCCATACCTAAAGCTAACATCATATAACCCAATTGAGACATTGTCGAATAGGCCAAATTTTTCTTAATATCTTTTTGAGCAATAGCTAAAGTTGCCCCTAATACTACTGTTATTATACCTATCAAAGCTATTCCAGTCATTATCGAGGGTATAACTATGAAAAGAGGAAGAAGTCGAGCTACAAGAAAAATTCCTGCTGCTACCATGGTAGCAGCATGTATAAGAGCGGAAATAGGAGTAGGCCCTTCCATAGCATCCGGTAACCATACATGAAGAGGGAATTGGGCAGATTTCGCAACTGAGCCGCAAAATAAGAAGATGGCGCACAAAGTAACAAAAAAGATATTAACCTCATTCTTATAAATCAAGTTATTGAATATTTGAAATAAATCCCGAAATTCCAAACTACCCGTTATCCAATAAAGACCTAAAATTCCTAATAATAAACCAAAATCCCCTACACGATTAGTTACAAACGCTTTTTGACAAGCATTTGCCGCAATAGGACGTGTGAACCAAAAACCTATTAATAAATAAGAACACATTCCAACCAATTCCCAAAAAATATAAACTTGTATCAAATTTGAACTAGTAACTAATCCCAACATTGAAGTATTAAAAAAACTCATATAAGTAAAAAATCTCAAATATCCTTGATCATGAGACATATAATTATCACTATAAATAAGAACCAGAATACCAACAGTAGTGATTAATATCGACATAATAGAAGTAAGTGAATCGATCAAGTAGCCAAACTCTAAAGAAAGATCATTATTTATAGTCCAAGACCATACATATTGATAGATAGAACTGTTCTTGATTTGATGAATAGATAGATCGATCGAAAAAATCATAACTATCGTTAACAATAAAATACTAGGAAAAGCCCACATACGGCGAAGATTTTTTGTTGCCGTGGGAAAAAGAAGAAGTCCTACCCCTATTAAAATAGGAACTGGAAGTGGGATGAAAGGTATGATCCATGAGAATTGGTGTGTATATTCCATACAAAAAAAAATAAAGAATAAAAAATATTTTGATTCTTAATGAATTTTCTTTCTTATTCGTTTGTTTTATCTCTTTTGTAAAGGGTTCGGTTAATAAAAAAGTGGATATATAAATAGAATTTGATATTTTTAATTATTCTAAATCTTTGCACAAACAATATTTCCAATATTGCAAAGTACAAAGTAAAAATAGACCAATAACCAAATTCCTAGTCAAAAATGAAAATTGATATTCTTTTTAGTAATATTAATTAATAATTACTATTTAGAATTACTATTATTAAATAATATAATAATAAATAAAAACAAAATTTGGAAAATGAAAATTTTTATCTATAGAGTGAGGGTAAATAATTACACCAAAACTAAGAACATTCGTTTATTTTGATATCAATCAGAAAAAACAATTCATATGACATGACCCAATAAAATAATCCTTTTTTTTATTATTCAGAAACATTAGTTCAAAAATGAACTAATTGACTAATTGATTGATTATTTTACATTCCAATAAAAAGAAAAAGAGATCTATATATATCTATGTTTGGAAAAATTTGGAAAAGGTTTCTAATATTCAATGTTTTTACTTTAGATAGAAAAAAAAAAGAGGGAATTCAGATAGATAAGACATATGGCTAATTAAAGAAGAATTCGTTTTCATTTACAGAAGAAATGTCTTTCACATCGAACTATAGAAATGAAAAAACTATCCAAGTTGGATGGCAGTTCCAAAAAAGCGCACTTCTATATCAAAAAAAAAAATTCGGAAGACTTATTGGAAAAAAAAGGGATATTGGACAGCATTGAAAGCCTTTTCATTAGCTAAATCCATTTTTACAGGGAACTCAAAAAGTTTTTTTTGTAACAAATAAAAATGTTGGAATAATCTGAATTAGCTCGATTCAAAGAGTATTCTTTAATACTAATTTTATACTAATAAAGATAAAGAATATTTACTAATATAGAATATTGACCATATATTTAGAATATATTATATAGAATATATATAATATATTCTAAATATATAATCTAACTAAAATTTTTGGAATGTATTGTTAAATTATAGATATATTAATTAATTAACTATTTCATTGAAAAAATGGAAATGCATTTCTTTAGAGTAAGAAAATGAAATAACTAAAAAATGAGTCATAAACAACTACAAAAAAATCTTCTTTTTCATTCCTGGATTAAAGTCAGAACTATCGAGTTCCAGTTTCAACAGGGCTTTTTTTGAATTTGAAAAAGTGTAAACTACGAAAAACCCATCCCCCGTTGTTAAATTTGAAAACTAACACTGGAAATGAAAAAAACAAGAATACAACTTCGTATTGAAATTGAAACGTTCTATTTTTTTATTTTAAGATTATTTATATTAATAATAAATTACTATACTTATAGTTAATATTAACTTATAGCTTATAGTTAATATTAATTTATTCTATAATATATTTCTATATTTGAATAAATCCAAATTTCAAATTTATTTAATAATATTTAATAAAATAAATCTTTATTTAGAATTATAATAGAATTCTTGAAATTGTTTCATGTTTAGTAAACAAATGTAATAAATAAATATTGCACTTTAATTAATTCTTTCAATCTCGACGATTGACTAATGAATCGGTTATTATGATTTCGAGTAAGCCGCTATGGTGAAATTGGTAGACACGCTGCTCTTAGGAAGCAGTGCTAGAGCATCTCGGTTCGAGTCCGAGTGGCGGCATGGCATCCTATCCTATATTCTAAAAGAATAAGTCCTATAATGAATTCAATTCCCGATTTCTATTCCTAGTATTCATACCTTTTTTATTTTCATTATAGATATTTATTTTCATTATATATATGATATTTTCAACTTTAGAGCATATATTAACTCATATATCGTTTTCGGTCATATCCATTGTTATTTCAATTCATTTGATAACCTTATTAGTCAATGAAATCGTAGGATTATATGATTTGTCCAAAAAAGCCATGACAATAACTTTTTTCTGTGTAACGGGATTGTTAATTACTCGTTGGTTTTTTTCGGGCCATTTACCATTTAGTGATTTATATGAATCCTTAATCTTTCTTTCATGGGGTTTTTCTATTTTTCATATGGTTCCGTGTTTTAAAAAGGATAAAAACCTTTTAAGTACAATAATCGCACCAAGTGTTATTTTTACCCAAGGCTTTGCTACTTCGGGTCTTTTAACCAAAATGCATCAATCCGTAATATTAGTACCCGCTCTACAATCCCATTGGCTAATGATGCACGTAAGTATGATGATATTGGGCTATGCGGCTCTTTTATGTGGATCATTATTATCAGTGGCTATTTTAGTCATTACGTTTCAAGAAGTCATCCAAATTATTGGTAAAAGCAAGAATTTGGATTCTTTAAATAAAGAATTTGATTTTGCTGAAATCAAATACATGAATATGAATGAAAGAAACAATGTTTTACGAAAAACTTCTTTTTCTTCTTCTAGAAATTATTACAGGTCTCAATTTATTCAACAATTGGATCGTTGGGGTTATCGTATTATTAGTCTAGGTTTTCTCTTTTTAACGATAGGTATTCTTTCAGGAGCAGTATGGGCTAACGAGGCATGGGGATCATATTGGAATTGGGATCCAAAGGAAACTTGGGCCTTTATTACTTGGACCATATTCGCGATTTTTTTACATACTAGAAAAAATAAAAAATTGGAAGGTGTAAATTCTTCAATAGTGGCCTCTATAGGATTTCTTATAATTTGGATATGTTATTTGGGGATCAATCTATTAGGAATAGGACTACATAGTTATGGTTCATTTACATCTAATTGAATTAAAATGAGTAAAGAACCTGAGATATAAAAATATGGAAAGCATATATATATATACTTTCCATAAATTAAACTTGCCAAAAATCGTCGAGAACCCTTTAAATCAAGTAATGTAATGATTCAAGGGGTTCTCACAAACAACAAACATATTCGATTACAATTCCATTTTTTTAAGTGAATCTAACGTAAAAATATCTTTTTCATTGTACAAAGGGTTTTTTCTCTTTTTGATTTATTTGTTTTATTCACAAAAACTATCTATCAAAAATTAGATAGAATAGCTTCAACCTTCTCAACCGAGAATGAGAAAATGAAATCTGGATAAATACCAATACCTATTACGGGTATAAGGATAGAAATCGAAATAAATAATTCTCTCGGCCCAGAATCAAAAAAATAAGAGTTTGGTGTATTAAAGAACTTGTACCCATAGAACATCTGCCGTAAGATAGATAATAAATAAATAGGAGTTAATATCATTCCAATTGCTGTTACAAAAGTAATTAGTATTTTCATCATTAAAAGATATTTTTGACTAGTAATTATTCCCAAAAAAACTATCAATTCTGCAACAAAACCGCTCATGCCCGGCAATGCAAGAGAAGCCATCGATAAGATAGTAAAAATCGTGAATATTTTTGGCATTGGTATAGCCATTCCGCCCATTTCGTCAAGATAAAGAAGACGTAGTCTATCATAACTAGTTCCTGCCAAGAAAAAAAGCGCAGCGCCAATAAATCCATGAGATATTATTTGTAAAATGGCCCCGTTGAGCCCAGTATCACTTATAGAACCAATTCCTAGAATAAGGAAACCCATATGAGATACCGAGGAATAAGCTATTCTTTTTTTTAAATTACGTTGACCAAAAGATGTTGAAGCGGCATAGATTATTTGAATAGAACCTAATATCATTAACCAGGGACAAAATATGGAATGAGCGTGGGAAAATAATTCCATATTAATTCGAACCAACCCATACGCTCCCATTTTTAATAAGATTCCGGCTAAAAGCATACAAGTGCTGTAATGTGCCTCTCCGTGGGTATCTGGTAACCATGTATGTAAGGGTATAATCGGCGATTTGACAGCAAAAGCAATAAGAAATCCCATATAGAATATTATTTCTAGCGCCACGGGATACGATTGATTAGTTAATGTTTCGAAATTTAATGTTGGTTCATTCGAACCATATAAACCGACACCCAGAATTCCCATTAATAAAAAAACAGAACTTCCCGCAGTGTACAAAATAAACTTTGTAGCTGAATACAAACGTTTCTTTCCCCCCCACATGGATAAAAGTAGATAAACGGGAATTAATTCCAATTCCCACATGATGAAAAAAAGTAAAATGTCTCGAGAAGAAAATGGTCCTATTTGACCGCTATACATTGCTAACATCAGGAAATAGAATAATTGGTATTCTCGAGTAACCGGCTGAGCCGCTAACGTGGCTAAAGTGGTGATAAATCCCGTCAGTAAAATAGGTCCTATAGAGAGTCCATCTATTCCAAATCTCCAGTAAAAATCAAAAAAATTGATCCATTTATAATTCTCCGTCAGTTGGATTAGTGGATCATCCAATTGGAAATGATAACAAAATGCATAGGTTGTTAGAAGGAGATCGATTAAGCATATACAAATGCTATACCACCTAATTACCTTATTTCCCCTATGAGGAAATAAGAAGATTAAAGAACCCCCGGCTATTGGCAAAACTACAACTATTGTTAACCAAGGAAAATAATTCGTGATAAAAATAAGATACACTTGGGCCAGAAAAGCCCGCGCTCAAAAGAAAATAGAAAAAAATCTTTTCTATTTTCTTTTGAGCACGGGTTTTTGCCAGTAAAAAAACGTATTTGTGTGGTGTTTTTTGAAACGTATCAATAACCTAGACCCATACTTCGAGTTGTTTCATGCCATAAATAAACTCGAACACTTAAGAAATCTGTCGGACAGGCGGACTCACACCTCTTACAACCAACACAGTCCTCTGTTCTTGGGGCAGAAGCTATTTGCTTAGCTTTACATCCATCCCAAGGTATCATTTCTAATACATCTGTGGGACAGGCTCGGACACATTGAGTACATCCTATACATGTATCATAAATCTTTACTGAATGTGACATTGTATCTATAGTAATTTTTGAACATCAAAAATGAAAATTATCGATCTAGTAAACTCGTAAATGAATCATATATTTATACACCAGATGAATCAATGATTTGTCAGAATTTTGCTAATCAAAATAGACGTCTCGATAAATTTAGAAGAACGAAGAGAAGAGGACCAGGATACTTTGATTCTTATGATTTCGCAAACGCAAACATGATCATACGTTGTGTAGCATACATGCTAATTTGAATTGATAAATATTACACTATTCAAAATTCTACTTTTGATTAATTATGATTAATGCTATTTATTCAACAAATTCGATTGATTGATACGGGTTGATTTTCTGTTACGAGAAATTGAAGAAACAATAGCCGGTCCGATAGCTGCTTCAGCGGCTGCAATAGCGATAACAAAAATTGAAAAAATATTTCCTTTTAATTGGCGATTATCAAAAAAATCAGAAAAAGTTACGAGATTTATATTAACTGCATTCAGTATAAGTTCAAGACACATAAGGGCTCTAACCATATTTCGGCTTGTGATCAATCCATAGATACCGATAGAAAATAAATAGGCACTCAAAACAAGTACATGTTCGAGCATCATTGACCAACTCCTTATCAATTTTGATTCATTTCAATATGAACAACAATTCAACAGATTCGATTGACTAAAGAATATAACAAACAAAAGAATAGATCGGCAATAAAAAAAATGGTTTCTACATAAAAACTATTTCACTTCACATAGAATTCGACAGAAATAAATGTGAGAAAATTGAATCTGGATTTATATTGCTAGTTCGCGAAAGATTTCTTATTGGCGAGCTACGACAATTGCACCTATCAAAGCAACTAAAAGAATTATTGAAATGAGTTCAAATGGAAGAAAAAAATCTGTTGATAAATGAATTCCAATTTGTTGACTAGTACTTATCAAATCTTGCTCAATAATCTGATTTGGTCTTGTAGTCCAAATAATTCCGTACCATGATGTATCTGGAATAGTAGTTATTAGTGAAACAAAAATACTTGTACAAACCATCAAAGTAATTCCATCCCCAACGGTCCAAAGATGAAAATCTTGGTAATATTCTGAGCTATTCATGAACATCACAGCAAATATGATTAAAATGTTAATAGCTCCCACGTAAATAAGTAGCTGTGAGGCAGCTACAAAATGGGAGTTTGATAAAATATATAATAAAGATATACAAACAAGAACCAGTCCCAACGAAAAAGCAGAAAAAATTGGGTTGGGAAGTAATACTACTCCTAGACTTCCTAATACAAGACCCGATCCCAGAAAGACTAAAAGAAAATCATGTAGCGTTTCAGGCAAATCCATTATATGTAAAACAAAGACAAAGAAATGGAAATTTCATGACCTTATTGATATGACCAGGAAAAAAATTTTTATATACTTAAATTTCTCTTTGCATTGAAAAAAAATTCTAAGGAGTTTGAATTGATATAAGTACAGTTATATAATCAACGTCATTCCAGTCTTTATATGAAAGAGTAGTTTGAAACTATACTAAAACTAAAGTATAAAAGTATATATATATAACATATAACATATATAACTATTTAATATTTAAGATTTGGATACTATATTTATCTATTCTAGAATATATTTCTATAATCTAAAATATAATGTAGACTATTTCTAATCTGATATATAATATAATTAATATTTATTTCTTTTTTTTTAATATTTAAAAAATTTTTTTTTAGTAAAATTATCAAAATCTTATTTATATTATATATTATTCTATTATATATATATTCTAGAATAGATAAATATAGTATTTAATTATAAAAAATCTTATTTATTTATTTATTTGAATTATTTATTTGAATTGTTCGAATTGTATAATCATCAATTACTGACATTGGTAAACGGCCCAAAGCAATTTGATTATAATTCAATTCGTGACGATCATAAGTCGAAAGTTCATATTCTTCAGTCATTGATAAACAATTTGTTGGACAATACTCAATACAGTTACCACAAAAAATACAGATTCCGAAATCAATACTGTAATTAAGCAATCGTTTCTTTCGAATATCAGTTTCCAGTTTCCAATCAACAACGGGTAAATCTATAGGACATACACGAACACATACTTCACAAGCAATACATTTATCAAATTCAAAATGTATTCGACCGCGGAAACGTTCCGATGTGATTAATTTTTCATAAGGATATTGAATAGTTACAGGTAAACGATTTGCGTGAGATAAGATAATCATGAAACTTTGACCAATGTACCTTGCAGCTCGGACTGTTTGTTGACCATAATTCATGAACCCAGTTACCATAAGGAACATATCGTAAATATCTATGAATATTTTTGTTTTATTTCTTTCTCTTATTTGAGACAAGTAATGAATTATAGAAGATCAATCTTTTATAGTGAAAACAATTGAGACGAAGTTGTTAATAATAGATTACCGAGAGAAATGGGTAAAAGAAATTTCCATCCAAGATTTAATAATTGATCCATTCTTAGCCTAGGCAAAGCCCATCTTGTTATAATAGAAAGGAATAAGAAAAAATAAGTTTTAGCTAATGTAATAAACAGATCAATTGTAGTTCCAAAAACTCCATATGTTTTATTTATTTCAAAAAACTCAGAAACGAATATGTACGGAATAGAGATATTTGAACCGCCCAAGTAAAGAACTGTTACAAATAATGAAGAAATTAATAGGTTTAAATAGGAAGCAACATAAAATAAACCAAATTTGATACCCGAATATTCTGTTTGATAACCCGCTACTAATTCTTCTTCCGCTTCTGGTAAATCAAAAGGTAATCTTTCACATTCCGCTAGCGAAGAAATTAGAAAAACGATGAAACCCATAGGTTGACGCCACAAATTCCATCCCCAAAAACCATATTTTGATTGCGCATCAACTATATCAACTGTACTTAAACTGTTAGATAATCCTAGTCGGTGATAACATTACTGTTCCCATCTCTATTACAGAACCGTACATGAGATTTTCACCTCATACGGCTCCTGGAAAGCCTTAAGTAAATCTAAGGACCGGGCCGATTTTTTATCTCTTGATATATCCCTAAGATAGATAAGATTCAAATCTATCGGACGGTTCTGAATTAGACCAATTCAATTCTGTCTGTTCTAATAAATAATTAAATAAGAAAGAGAAATCCATTTTAATAAAAGATACAAAAGGTACTTCTGAATTGATCTCATCCCTTAAAAATCAAAATTTGAATTTGTTGAGTAATAACTGAATTCTTCAATAAAATACTCTTTTAAAATTATCAATAACCCTCATCATTTTCAATTACGAAAAAGAATTACACATTAGTTTCTTAATTATGACATGAATTTTATCTCCATGAATATGGATATTGATTTCTTGTGTTTTTTTCGTTCCTATTCTTCTTTTTTGTGCTATGAAAAAGGGACTTAAAAAATTGAAAAGGATTTTTTCGTTCCTGATAGTAATTTATTTAATCAGTGGATGGAAGCATACTCTGGATCGGAGTTGTGGGGAGTACTGCTTGATTTTTTCTACCAACTTAAAGCCCCAATTAGTATTCTTTTTCTATTATGCGTAAATTCTCTTTAGGATGATTTACAAAATCTGCGTTACTAATCCTTTGTGTATCTTGGTGTTTCTAACCATCCACTCCTTTTTTTATTAACCCCCTTATTTATGTTAATACATCTATGATAATTTATACAAATGGTAACTAAAATTCAATAAGGTTGGTCTTTGGAGCCCGCTTCAAAACAGGATGACTAATTATCCAATCTTGGGTTAAATGGCCTCTTCTGTTTATAATTTTATTTCACTTCATTCTTATACATAGAAAATGAGACTCAATATTTTTACTGCCATTTAAGATCATCATACTATCTATTAACTATAAGTAATATAGTATTCTGAAATTATATTCAATAGAAGCTGTTTTATTTCACTCATATAACTATCAGATTTAGTTCTTCAATCCGAATTGTGAAAAAGAAAATTCAGATAATGAAAGTATCTATTCAATTAATTCGACTCTTTTCTTATATAGTACTATAAAGAGAGGAATCGAATTAATTGAATAGCTTTTTCTGTTTCAACGAATCGCACGTAGAGATATTGATAAGACACATAGAGTTAATGGTATTTCATAACTAATCGATTGAGCAGCAGCTCGTAGACCACCCAAAAAGGAATATTTATTATTTGACCCATATCCTGACATAAGAAGTCCAATGGGAGCAATACTCGAAATAGCAATCCATAAAAAAACACCTATATTGAAATCAGATAAAACAAAGTTATAACCAAAAGGAATTACTGAATAGCTTAGTAGAATTGATATGACTGATATGGATGGTCCGATACTGAATAAACGAATATCTCCCCTAGATGGAATAAGATTCTCTTTGAAAAGTAGTTTTGTTCCGTCTGCTAGAGCTTGAAGAACTCCAAAAGGACCGGCGTATTCAGGTCCAATACGCTGTTGTATCCCTGCAGATATTTCTCTTTCTAACCATACAATTGCTAGTACACTTATTGTGATTCCCAATACAAGAATCAAAATAGGTACAAGTACCCATAGAATTCCATAGACCTCTTTTAAAGATTCCAATCCGGAAAAAGAATTGATATCTTGGACTTCCGTTGTATCAATTATCATTTCAACGATCAATTTCTCCCATAATGATATCTATGCTACCTAGTATTGTCATAATATCAGCCAATTTCATTCTTTTAACTAATTGAGGAAGAATTTGCAAATTGATAAAACCGGGAGGACGGATTTTCCATCTCCAAGGAAAACCATTCTGATCTCCTATTAGAAAGATTCCTAATTCTCCCTTGGGGGCCTCAACTCTTACATAAAGTTCTTGTTTCGGCAATTCAAAAGTCGGAGACGATTTTTTACCAATGAATCGATATTCAAAATCATTCCATTTGGGCTCCTTTTCTCTATCAAAGCAGCGGATTTCTAAATTTTCATATGGCCCGCCAGGAATTCCTTCCAAAGCCTGTTGAATAATTTTTATGGATTCCGTCATTTCACCAATTCGAACTAAATAACGAGCTAATGAATCTCCTTCTTTTTGCCATTGAACTTCCCAATCAAATTCCTCGTAACACTCATAATTATCAACTTTACGTAGATCCCATTGTATTCCGGAAGCCCGAAGCATCGGTCCTGATAAACCCCAATTTATTACTTCCTCTCTACCAACAACACCTACTCCCTCAACCCGTTCTAAAAAAATAGGATTTCGCGTAATAAGGTTTTGATATTCAACAACCCTTGTTAAAAAATAATTGCAGAAATCAAAACATTTATCTATCCAACCATAAGGTAGATCAGCCGCTACCCCTCCGATACGAAAAAAATTATGCATCATTCTCATACCTGTCGCAGCTTCAAATAGATCATATATTAATTCTCTTTCTCTAAAAATATAGAAAAAAGGGGTTTGTGCACCAATATCTGCCATAAAAGGTCCCAGCCATAGTAGATGAGAAGCTATACGACTTAACTCCAACATAATTACTCGGATATAGCTGGCTCTTTTAGGGACTTGAATATTTCCCAATTGTTCCGGTCCGTTTACGGTTATTGCTTCCGTGAACATAGTAGCTAAATAATCCCAACGTGTTACATAAGGCAGATATTGTATAATTGTTCGGTTTTCCGCAATTTTTTCCATCCCTCTGTGTAAATAACCCAATATTGGTTCACAATCAATAACATCTTCACCATCCAGAGTAACAATAAGTCGAAGAACACCATGCATTGATGGGTGGTGAGGTCCCATATTGACTATCATGAGGTCTTTTCTTGTAGCTGGGACATTCATAGGTTTTTCCTCGATTCATTCTTCCATGAATCGTTAAAAAAAAGTTCATCAAAATTCAGGATCTAAGAAATCGAATAATTGAAAATGACTCTTGAAATTAACGAATTTGTGACTCCCTAATACCCAACTGATTTATTAATTTTTTATAACGTATTCTATCTTTCTTTGCCAAATAAGACAGTAGTCGTTGCCGTTTTCCCAGAATTTTACGTAAGCCTCTTTGAGATAAATAGTCTTTTCGGTGTAATTCAAAATGTGAAGTAAGTCTTCGTATCTTATTAGTGAAATTGACCACTTGAAATTCAACTGATCCGGGGTTTTCTTCTTCTTTTTTTTTTTGTGAAATAACAGGTATAAACGAATTTTTTATCATAAAATAAAATGAAAGCTTTCCTCTCCCCTCCTTTTTGATAGATACTTTTATTGATCAGTAATAGTAATGACACTCATTTTGAATTTTGTATATAAGATTATCTTAATTTACTTAACAATTCTGCTTAACAATTCTGCTTAACAATTCTGAATTTCTTTTTTTTTCAAATTTGTTATTATTAAGCAATCCAATTCAAATAGATAGAAAAATACTATATTTATGGATTCACAAAATAAAAAATTCTATTGTATACTTCAAAAAAAATAAGACAATTTTTTTGATTCCTTTTTCTATCTAATGGATACATCATTGAATTAGTATCAATACCACAATGCGTGTGCGCATTTATTTTAATTTAGATATATATATAAATTAAAAATTTTTAAATATTTTAATTTATATATATATCTTCGCATATCAGATATGTTACGAGAAATATTACGATAACGATAAATAGAAGATAAATGAGAGGATTATCAATCAAATTTTCAATCGCGGATACATTAGTATCCTTAATATACTGAAACGGCTTCCATTATGGGTATCAAACCAATAGCGATTTATACAAGCTAAATCTTCTAATCGATAATTTGGCCAAAGAAAGAATTTTAAATTCATTAGTTTTTTTGTTTCTCTATCAAGATCTTTATTTTTAGCCAAAACTTGACAGCAATTATTTATTTTATTCTCATTGTAATTTATTGTGTTAGTATTTCTAGGATTGAAACAAATTAGAATTCTCAATTCTCTACGGCGTCTAGTGGACAAAATATTTTCCGGAACAAGCAAATCATAATGATTTTTATCAACACCCCCTTTTTCTGGGTTTCTTTGAAACATTTGGCGCTTTTTCTTATGAATCAAAGATAGGCTTGTGGTTTGATACATAAAAAATTGTTCATAGTTTTTTCTAGACAGGCGAACAGGTTCAATAAAAAAGAATTGTTTTTCCACCAATTCGGTATTGTCCTTAAATCCTGTAAGAGTGAAATCCGTATGATTCTGAATCGCCATAGTATCTAGACTTAGATCTCCCCTTTGAATAGAGATTATAAAAAATTTTTTTATATTTTTCAATCTAATCAGGAGACAATAAAATTTGATATTATTCATTATTCTTTCTTGTAGGGAACTATGATAGTTCAAATGAAAACCTAAATACTTTTCTAGTAAGAAATCCCGTTCTCCCTTTAGATCGTTCCTGTATAGATTTTCATCTATACTATTATCACCATTTTCCCTGTCTGATCTTTCATAATCTTGGTTTGAGAGAGATGATTTTAGATTCTCATATTCTTCTATAGATTTTTGTGCTCCATTTTGAGTGTCTAAATAGAATTCATCAAAATCTATTCTTTTTTTCTTTCTAGTGATGTTTTTAGTATCACTAACATCTTTTCCATAAAAATCGAAAAAAAGTAATTTGGTTGGTAGGATCCAAGGATTCTTCTTATATGCATGATAAGATTTCCATAATTTCAAAAAGAACCCCAATTTCGGATTCGATTTCGATATGGAATGATTTCGTCTTTCTACATCCATTACCATCCAATCAAAATACTTTCTATCCAAATCTTTTTCCATATCTATAATAACATCTTCCGCTATATAATTTTGGATAGAGATATCACCCGTTATATCCAAAAATTCTTTTTTACGTGTGTTGTCATTATAAGAAATTGCTTGGTTTTTGTTTGCTTGGAATGGTGATCTATATCCATAAATATCTGATTTTTGCTTATCTGCATAATTAATATATTTATATGCCAAAAGATCATATCCATATTGTTTTTTTATTTTTTTATTTAATTTTAATAAGTCCACTTGTTGTTTTTTGTAAAGAATTAATCGTGTTTTTTCATTTTCATATGAATCATATTCTGAATCATATTCGATTAAATCTTTATTTTGAGCCACACGATGTTCATTGATTCTATTTCTCCAGTTTTGTGGTACTAATCTCGACCATCTGCTCTCAGGTAAATCATATTGATAATGAACCTTTAACCAATTTGTCCATTGATTCATTACAGAATCGGAAACTTTCTTATGTCTTAATTTTGAATTAAATATTCCTTGTATTCTAAAAAAATAATCCTTTATTTCATTCTTAAGAAAAAAAGATCTTCCATGAGATTCAAAAATAGATCTTAACTTATACTTATATACGTTAATAACTTGGATTTGTGATAATTTAAAAAACACATATGCTTGTGACAAAGAAGATACGTCACAAGAATTCTGTGAATTCGTATTCGTAATATTACAAGATTTGTGTATAATCGACATAAATGGAATTATACTTTGATTTGTTTTATCAATTCTTTCTGCATTTGTTTTTTTATTGTCATTCTTTGTAGATTTATTTACAATTTTTTTTGTTGATTCAAGAAAAAGTTCTCCATTGATCCTAGGAATACTAATGATACATAAAAGGATATCTATGTATACCCTTTCCATGAAAAATTTGAAAAAAGAATACGATTTACGGGTTAATCGAACATTTCTTCTTTGTAATATTTGGAAAATATTTTTTTGTAATTCTAATCTTTTAGCATCATAAGTTGTTTTGTTCGAATTCAAATCTTTCTCTGAAGTTATAACCTCCCCCTTTTCTTCTTGTGTCATTTTTTCTATTTGTTTTGTGATTGTCTTTGTTTTAACATTAAGATCTTTTATCTTTTTTTCTGTCAATGAACAATTTGTCCAATTAATAGATTGAATTAGAACGGGTGATTCGTAAATCATTGGATTATTCTTACTGATTGTTGAATTTTTTTTGCTTTCACTCAATTCATCTATTTTTTTGAATCTAAATAGAATACTTTTGATGTTCCATTTTCCTATTTCTTTTAAGATAGTTAGAAACCATTTTTTGCTTTCATTTAAAACTTTTAGAACTAGAAAAAAACGATTTTTCAAATCTTTGTTCAATTGTTTTTTAATTTTTTTAAAAATGGGACCCAAAAATGAAAATGGATTTGGGAAATAATTATCAAGGTATGATTCGACTTGTGTTCCACAAGCTGTTAAAAACCAGAAGTTTTTTTTTTTCACGTTTTTTTTTTCAGTAGATCTTTTTTTTTTTTCAGTAGATCGTACCTTAGATTTGTGCCAAGGTTTCAGAACAAAAGGAGATAAGATCCTTATCTGAAGACCCTCTGTTAACCAGTCGTTTGGAAATTCTTTGTTGGATACAGGAATGCCCTGATAGGTGCATTTAATATGCACTTCTTTTTTCCAATCCCTAAAATCTTCTGACCATTCGGGATTTTGAAATAATAGTATACGAATGATATTTTTAGTTATTATCAATGAAGGTAATAGAATATATTTTCTAAGAAATGATTGGATTATTATTACAAAGCTTCTAATTATTAGACCATATAGAATGCTCTCCCAGGCTTCTTCTATTTCTGTAAGTCTTTTTTCGTCGTTGTCTTTTTTTTCCTCTTTTTGATCCTCTTCTATCCTTTTCTCAAAAGCCAAAAATTCTGAATTGTCTGTACCTTTTTTCCTGAAATATTCTTTCAAATATTGGGATATATCATCGAAAAGATCACCAAAAAAGAACGAGGATTTTTTGATTTTGTCCAAAAAAAGGGGGGAATGGGCATTTCTTTGAAAGAGTTTCCAAGTCACTGTTTTACGCCTTTGAGCGCGCATAGATCCTCTGATTAATTCTCGGTTAAAATCGGGTTCGCGTGAATAATTTAGTAAAGACAATTCTTGATTTGGTTCAATCGTATCATCAATATTACTAGTATGACTATCCTCATTGTCATCAGTATTATATATACTCATAGTATTCAAATCTTCATTGTAATTCTCTGTTTTACTATTAAAAATCACTATACGGTCGGCTTTTCGGCAACGAATCTGAGCTTCCTTTCCTAGTCCTTCCGTCAGTTGCTCCAAGTCGTCGATTAAGTTGTATGACCATCGAGGAACTTTTTTACTGATTTCGTTTATTCCAATACATTTTTTTCTATTAAAAATTGTTTCATCGTTCAGATCAGTTCTAATTGAGTCGAATAAGAATTTTTTTTTTCTATTTTTTTCTTCGGAATAGATTTTTACTTGTTCATGTTCTGGAAATAAATAAAGTCCGTCAAAATTCAAACTTGATACTGATTTTTCCGAAAATTTACTGATAAAGTTAAAAAAAAAACCTATTTCAGTTAATAATGATTTTCTATCAAATGGATCTATTTTCTGTTCAAATTCTGGATAATGACTATTTATAGCAAGAAGGAGACCATGAATCTTATTTATCAAAATGGAATTTGTTGTGTAAGTTTCATTTTGAATTGATGGTGAAAAGCTTGTTTGGATTTGTCCACGAAAGCGTCCATTCAAGAAAGGATCATATATTTGACTTATATATTTTGTTTTCGTCTCATCCTTACACAATCTAATTCGGTTTTCGAATACATCCAGAGGAATAAATTCCTTATCTAGAACTTTTGCCCTTTTAAAAAATTCATTGCTTAGTTTCTTTCTTTTTTCTTTATTAGTAGAGCTCCAATAATTAGACAATTCATTATAGGAGATTTTATCTCTTGTGAAGAGATCCATTTTTTTTTCCATGATTTTAAGAAAAGTAGATAAATCGGGTGGATACGTGAAAGATATTCTTTCTTTTCCATCACTTTGACATATATGAAAAAAAAATTGTGAATTTTCATTTCTTACGACATTTTCAAAGTGATCATTTTTTATATATCGCAATGGACGATTCCATCGTTGAAAATCGAAAAGAATAGTTACAAGAGGTTTTTGAAATCCGAAGAGATCCTTCTCTTCCTCGTCCTTCTCTTCCTCGTCCTTCTCTTCCTCGATTTTGTCCAAAGTCTTATCGTTTGGCGAAAAGAGATAAGAAGAAAGATCTTCTTCGATGAATCTTTTGTGTTCTTGTTTAGTTTCGTCCGTTTCCGAATCTCTTTCAACATCGATTTCTCCAATTTCATTGTTTTCTTCAATTTCTAACATTTCATCAGTAAAAAAATGAGGAAGCGGTATTCTGCCTAAATAGTGTAAAAGGGTAATAAATGAAAAAACAACAAATATTTGACCCACATAATTTCGAAATTTTAACATAATGTACTTATCAAATCGAATAGTTACCTTCGATTTGATCGAATTATTTTGCTGTAACCAGACTAATATCAATCCAATCCATTTCATCAAAAAGATGTGACCAATTAACCAACCAACAAAACTACTTGTTAAGAATAACAATTTATTGTTGCATCGAAAGAGATAAATGTTCACTAATCTTATTAAGATTGAACTTGGAAAAAGAAGGGGGTTTAATAACTGAAAAAGAAGATTGTTAAAGAATACTTTGTAAATACTAAAATTGCGTATTGAATTTTGATTCTTGTATCTGTAATCCAACTTGTATCCAGAATCCAAATAGTAGTATTTGTCATTTTTGTCAAAGAAATTTAATAAAAGATACGGTAGAGTTAGGGCAGTTATTGTATGAGGTCTACTCAATGCTAGATGCAAAGGCGCATAATAGATCGATATGAACATCATGAGCTGTCCTGTAATAAACCCAGTTGTTGCTGATACTTTCTTCTCGGTCCTTTCTTCCATAACCCGGGCTCGAATAAGGAAGAGATAAGAGGGCCCTATGGAGAATGTGGTCAGAAATCCATAATAGAGTCCGACCACAACGACCGAATTCACTATTTTCAGGCATAA